TTAAAAAGGTAAACCCTAAACTAATCATACGATAACTCCAATAATCCAAACGCTGAGTCAATTGATATTTGTAATAATTTCGAAATGAAAGAAAAGAAGTGTTTTTAAAAACGCTTCTTCTTTTTTCATTCAAGTATTTAATCTCACCAAAGAAAAATGATCTAATTAAGAAATTATTGCTTTTACAAAAAAAATTGATGTTGTTTCGAAATGTAATGACTAGAAGAGCGATTGATAATAACGATCCGCATAAAAGAGCTGCATAGCTCAATAACATCATACTTACGTGCATCATTAACCACTGAGATTGTAGAGCAGGTACTAATATTGCGGATTGATGCATTTCAGTTGAAAGACCCGACGTAGCGAAACCTTGAGTAAAAATAGTACTTGGGGTAGTTATTGTGTTTAAATCATTTTTATGGTTCAATTTCTTGGAAATTATATGAATAATAAAGAAACTGCATGAAAGGAAGATTAATGACTCGTATAAATTACTTAACGGAAAATGTCCCGAGGAAATCCAACGAGAAACTAATAATCCTGTTATAGAGAAAAAGGTGGCTATCATCCCTTTTTCCGATGAATCACGTAATCCTACGATTTCGTAGACTAATAAGTTCATGAAATGAATCGTAATCACAATTGAAATGATCGAAAAAGAGATATTAGTTAATATATGTTCTAAAGTCACAAATATCATAAAAAAAAGTGTCCCATTACAGAATTGAAATCGGAAATTGAATACATTATAGGATACATTGTGTCTCTTTTATAGGATGCCGCCACTCGGACTCGAACCGAGATGCTCTAGCACTGCTTCCTAAGAGCAGCGTGTCTACCGATTTCACCATGGCGGCTTACTTGAAATAATAATATTCATTTCATGTTGAATCGTCAAGAATCAAAGATTCAATATAGTTTAGGAAACATTAGAATCGATGAAAAAAGACTCGTTTAAATTCATATTTGAATCTTCAATAAAATAATCCTTAGTTGGTATCATCCTAGGTTCAGTTTTAACAATCAACTTTCACGTACTATAAACTAAGTTCCCCCGATACAGTTGAAATTTCGATAGTTTTGCTCTCAGTCGAGGTATAGAATTAAGAATTGTCCTTTTTCTTTCTATTTTTTTTGATGATTTCTTTTTCAATGAAAAAAATAAAATAACTAAGATCTCATATGTATTACAATTTCATCACTAAATCCATTTGGAATTTTTCTAACGATTCCGATACTTTAGTATCATTAAGTATTAATACTCTTCATTGTGTATATGTATATAATATAAATATATAATATAAATAAGGTAACATTTACCAAACCAATTAAGTTTTAGGCTAGGCATATAACAAAATAAAAGAGTTTAAATTTCTATGGCAATTGTACTATTCACAATAGAAAATCTTAATCCTATTTTTCTATTGTGAAAAGTTAATGGATAGGTAAAAAATACTATTCTTAATAAGAACCCAATATACAGAAAACTCTTATTCTACATACCACAACAGCTAGTTCTAACTAATATTGAGTAGTTCAATACATTAATTAATGTGAATCGTTCATCTTAATAAATTTTAAGTTCTTCGGACTATGTCAATTCCAATTACCCCAAGACTTTATTATTTGTTTGTCGCACAAAAAAACTTTTTGAATGTCCGGTAGAAACCGATTTCGCTAAAGAAAAAGCTTTTACTGCAGTTAAATATCCTTTTTTCTTCCAAATATTCCTACGAATATGTTTTTTTGATATAGAAATACGTTTTTTTGGAACTGCCATTCAAAAAAGGGTTACTCATTTTTATTTATTGTTGTATGTGAAAGACATGTATTGTTCGGAATAGATCGTTTTTTTTAATCATTATCTATACTTTATTCTGTGAATAATAGTTTTTTTTTACTTTCAACATTTAACATAAAAAAACAAATAACATAAAATAAGAAATAAATTATATATATAATTTATTATATATATATATATATAATTTTTTTTCATTATTATTGTTTATTGTTCTTTTCGAAAGATATAAGAATTGGTGAATCGGAAACAATTATTAATTATAAAAAAAAATCTCAATTTGTTTGTTTTCTTATGGAACATACATATCAATATGCATGGATAATACCTTTTCTTCCACTTACAGTTACTATGTCAATAGGATTTGGACTTATACTTATTCCGACAGCAACAAAAAATATTCGTCGTATATGGGTTTTTCCTAGTATTTTTCTGTTAAGTATAGCTATGGGGTTTTCGGCCAATCTGTCTATTCAACAAATAAATGGAAGTTTTATTTATCAATATCTATGGTCTTGGACCATAGATATTGATTTTTCCTTAGAGTTTGGGTATTTGATCGATCCACTTACTTCTATTATGTCAATACTAATTACTACTGTTGGAGTCATGATTCTTATTTATAGTGACAATTATATGTCTCATGACCAAGGATATTTGAGATTTTTTGCTTATATGAGTTTTTCCAATACTTCCATGTTGGGATTAGTTACTAGTTCTAATTTGATACAAATTCATATTTTTTGGGAACTAGTGGGAATGTGTTCATATTTATTAATAGGGTTTTGGTTCACACGACCGATTGCCGCAAGTGCTTGTCAAAAAGCTTTTGTAACTAATCGTGTAGGAGATTTTGGTTTATTATTAGGAATCTTAGGTCTTTATTGGATAACAGGTAGTTTGGAATTTCGGGATTTGTTCGAAATAGCTAATAACTTGATCCATAATAATGGGGTCAGTTCCTTATTTGCTACTTTGTGTGCCTCTTTATTATTTGTCGGTGCAGTTGCTAAATCTGCACAATTTCCCCTCCACGTATGGTTACCTGATGCCATGGAAGGACCTACTCCTATCTCGGCCCTTATACACGCTGCTACTATGGTAGCAGCAGGAATTTTTCTTGTAGCTCGGCTTATTCCTCTTTTCATAGACATACCTTATATAATGAATTTCATTTCTTTACTGGGTGTAATAACAGTACTATTAGGAGCTACTTTTTCTCTTGCTCAAAGAGACATTAAAAGAAGTTTAGCCTATTCTACAATGTCTCAATTAGGTTATATTATGTTAGCTCTAGGTATAGGTTCTTATCGAGCGGCTTTATTCCATTTGATCACTCATGCCTATTCTAAAGCTTTATTGTTTTTGGGATCTGGATCTATTATTCATTCAATGGAACCTATTGTTGGATATTCACCAGAAAAAAGTCAGAATATGGTTCTTATGGGTGGTTTAACAAAATATGTTCCAATTACAAGAACTACTTTTTTATTAGGTACACTTTCTCTTTGTGGTATTCCACCTCTTGCTTGTTTTTGGTCCAAAGATGAAATTCTTAATGATAGTTGGTTATATTCACCAATTTTTGCAATAATACCTTATTTTACAATAGGATTAACCGCATTTTATATGTTTCGGGTATATTTACTTACCTTTGATGGGTATTTGCGCGTTTATTTTCAAAATCACAGTAGCACTAAAAATAATTTGTTCTATTCAATATCTCTATGGGGAAAAGAAGCACCAAAAACATTCAATAAAAATTTACTTTTATCAACAATGAATAATAAGGTTTACTTTTTTTCAAAAGATACATATAAAATTATTGATAATGATAAGATACGATACTTTAGTACTTACTTTGGAAATAAATATACTTCCACGTATCCTCATGAATCAGACAATACTATGCTATTTCCTCTGCTTGTATTGGTACTATTTACTTTGTTCGTTGGATCAATAGGAATTTCTTTTGATCAAGAAGTAATGGATTTTGATATATTATCGAAATGGTTAACCCCATCCCAAAATCTTTTACATCCAAATTCGAATTATTCTGTGAATTGGTATGAATTTTTTACAAATTCAATTTTTTCAGTAAGTATAGCTATTTTCGGATTATTCATAGCATATATTTTATATGGGTCTGTTTATTCATTTTTCCAGAATTTGGACTTAATCAATTCATTTGTAAAAGGGAGCCCTAAGAGAATTATCTTGGACCAAATAAAAAGTGTTATATACAATTGGTCATATAATCGTGGTTACATAGATATTTTTTATACTAGGGTTTTAGTCATGGGTATAAGAAGATTAACCGAGCTAACTCAGTTTTTTGATAGACATATAATTGATGGAATTACAAATGGAGTTGGCCTTACAAGTTCCCTTATAGGTGAAGGTATCAGATATATGGGGGGGGGACGAATCTCGTCTTATTTATTTTTATATTTTTTTTATGTATCAATATTTTTATTATTTTTTTTGTTCATTGGTATAAACCCAATAATTATACAGGTCTTCATGGGATAATTTTTTTGTCGTGTACAAAGACATTTTTCGTTCTATCATTTCCGAAAAAGTCGATAAACTAGGTGGATATGTAAAAGATATTTTTTTTTTCCCATTACTTGGACATGTATAAAAAAAATATTGTGACATTTCATTTCGTACAGCATTTTCAAACCGATCATTTTTTATATATCGCAATGGACAATTCCATCGTTTATAATCGAAAAGAAAAGTTACAAGAGGTTTTTCAAACCAGAAATAAGTCTTTTCATTTTTCTCTTCTTTAAGTCTTCCCAATTCCCAATTATCTTGATACCTATCAAGATAAGAATCTTCGTAAACTGGGCTATCTTTATAGCATGTCTCTTTAAAGTGAAAGTGGAATTCCCCCTTTGTTTTTTCCTTTCCATTCACTCGGATCTCTTCCGTTTCATCTATTTTTTCCGGATCTTCCTGTTCTTCCGAACAAAGGGAAGGGTCTTCTTCGGCGGATCCCTCTTGTTCCTGTTTAGTCTCCTTCGTTTCGGAAGTTGTTTCTACATCGCTTTCTTCCTCACTTTCTCCCCTTTCTTCCATTTCTGAGGTTTCTTTCAGTTTCTTAGTGACAATAGGCGACGGCATTCTGCCTAAATAGTAGACACAGGTGATAAATAAGAGAATACTAAAGATTCGAGCCATAGAATTTCTC